CGGGGTAATAATTCCATATTAATTCTAATCAACCCATAAGCTCCCATTTTTAATAAGATTCCAGCTAGAAGCATACAAGTACTGTAATGTGCTTCTCCATGGGTATCTGGTAACCATGTATGTAGAGGTATAATCGGTGATTTGACAGCAAAAGCAATAAGAAATACCAGATAAAATAGGATTTCCAATGCTACAGGATACGGTTGATTAACTAATGTTTCCAAATTTAATGTTGGTTCATTAGAACCATATAAACCAATACCCAAAACTCCCACCAAGAGAAAAATAGAACCTCCTGCAGTGTACAAAATAAATTTTGTAGCTGAGTACAGGCGTTTCCTTCCCCCCCACATCGATAGGAGTAAATAAACAGGAATTAATTCTAACTCCCACATGATGAAAAAAAGTAAAAGGTCTCGAGAAGAAAATGATCCGATTTGACCACTGTACATTGTTAACATCAAGAAATGGAATAATCGGGAATCTCGAGTAACTGGCCGACCCGCTAAAGTAGCTAAAGTGGTGATAAAGCCGGTAAGTAAAATGGGTCCTATAGAAAGTCCATCTATTCCTAATCTCCAATCAAAATCAAAAAAATTAATCCATTTATAATCCTCTGAAAATTGGATTAATGGATCATCCAATTGAAAATGATAACCGAATGCATAGGTCGTTAGAAGGAGTTCTAAGATGCATATACATATAGTATACCACCTTATTATCTTATTACCTCTATGAGGTAGAAAGAAAATTAAGGAACCCGCGAATATAGGGAAAACTACAATTATTGTTAACCAAGGAAAATAATTCGTGGTAAAGACAAGATACACTTGGACAAAAAAACCCGTGCTCAAAACAAAATCGATTTTTAGTTTTTGAGTACGGGTTTTTGTCGATAAAAAAACCAAATGAATTTGCGTGGAGTTTTCTAGAACATATTAATAAGCTAGACCCATGCTGCGAGTTGTTTCATGCCCTAAATAAACTCGAACACTCAAGTAATCTGTTGGACAGGCAGATTCACATCTCTTACAACCGACACAATCTTCTGTTCTTGGAGCAGAAGCAATTTGTTTAGCTTTACATCCATCCCAAGGTATCATTTCTAATACATCTGTGGGGCAAGCTCGGACACATTGAGTACACCCTATACATGTATCATAAATCTTTACTGAGTGTGACATTGGATCTATTATTAATTTTAAAACGTCATAAATTTTCGATCTAGTCAATTTTTAAAATTATATATTTAGACACCAGATGAATCAATGATTAAGCAGAATTTTCTATTTCTAGATCGACTCATGAGGGGAGAAAGGGCCAAGATACTTTTATTTGTTACGTTTTCGCAAACATAAACATGATCATATATTATGTATGATACATGATAATTGGAATTAATGAAGATTCTTATTTTAAATATCTATTTGATGAATATAATTCATTTTTATCTTACTTATTCAAAAAATTTGATTGGTTGATACGAATAGAGTTTCTATTACGATAAATTGACGAAACGATTGCTAATCCAATAGCTGCTTCAGCAGCCGCAATAGCTATAACAAAAATTGAGAAAATGTCTCCTATTAATTGGCGATTATCAAAAAAATCCGAAAATGTTACTAAATTTAGATTAACTGCATTCAGTATAAGTTCAAGACACATAAGGGCTCGAACCATATTTCGACTCGTGATCAATCCATAGATACCAATAGAAAATAAATAAGCACTCAAAATAAGTACATATTCGAGCATCATTGACCAACTCCTTATCAATATTGATGCATTTCAAGATGAACAACAATTAAATTGACTAAAATATAATAACTAATAACTACAGAGCTAACAAATGTGTAACAAAGACAAATAAATCAATCTATTTTATTGGTAGTAATATATTGAAATAAAAAGATTTTTTGTTCTATGATATATGAACAATCTTCAAATAGAATTGAAACAAACACGTTTTATTTTGACTGATAATTTATTACTGACGAGCCACAGCAATTGCACCTATCAAAGCAACTAAAAGAATTATGGAAATAAGTTCAAATGGAAGAAAAAAATTTGTTGCTAAATGAATCCCAATTTGTTGACTATTACTTATCAAATCTTGCTCTATAATCTGATTTGATCTTGTAGTCCAAATAATACCATACCATGAAGTATCTGGAATAATAGTAATTAGTGAAACAAAAATACTTGTACAAACCATCGAAGTAACCCCATCCCCAACGGTCCAAAGAGTCAAATCTTTGTACGATCCTGAACCATTCATAAACATCACAGCAAATATGATTAAAACATTTATAGCTCCTACGTAAATAAGGAGCTGTGCGGCAGCTACAAAATGGGAATTTGATGAAATATAGAATAAAGATATACAAACAAGAACTAATCCCAATGAAAATGCAGAATAAATTGGATTGTTAAGTAATACCACCCCCAGACCTCCTAATATAAGACCCAATCCCAGAAACACTAAAAGAAAATCATGTATTGGTCCAGGTAAATCCATTATATATATATATGTAAAATAATAAATAAATCGAAACTATTTCATGACCTTATTGACTTGACCAGGAAAATTAACCTATTTTTTGAGGATACGTTTTTATAAATTTAATTCTAAATACTAATAAATTAGAATGGATGTGAATTGATGTAGATCCAATAATTGGATCAATCTTATTCTTTAAATCAAAAATGCTAAATGGGAGTTCAAACAAGCTATATCTGTAAAAATAATTACGAATATATAACTAGATTTTTAATTCAAATGAAGCCTGGTTTCTTGCCAATCAATCACTAGTCGGTATTTTTATTGTATAATTAATCATTGACTTAAAACTCATTTTTTAGATCCAAAAAAATGGAACCTTAGTAATTTTGAATTGTTCTTGAATCATGAGGTTTATTCATTTTTTATTTGAGGCGAATTCAAAATTGTTCGAATTGTGTAATCGTCAATTACCGGCATTGGTAAACGACCCAAAGCTATTTGATTATAATTCAATTCGTGACGATCATAAGTTGAAAGCTCATATTCTTCGGTCATTGATAAACAATTTGTTGGGCAATACTCAACACAATTACCACAAAAGATACAGATTCCGAAATCGATACTATAATTAAGCAATTGTTTCTTTCGAATATCCGTTTCCAATTTCCAATCAACAACAGGTAAATCTATAGGACATACACGAACACATACTTCACAAGCAATGCATTTATCAAATTCAAAGTGAATTCGACCGCGGAAACGCTCCGATGTAATCAATTTTTCATAAGGATATTGAATAGTTACAGGTAAACGATTTGTGTGGGATAAAGTAATCATGAAACTTTGACCAATGTACCTCGCAGCTCGTACTGTTTGTTGACCATAATTCATGAACCCGGTTACCATAGGGAACATATTGTGAATATCTATGAGTAATTTTTTTCTTTCTCTTGTTTGATATAAGTCGCGAATAAAAAATCGTTTATTTATAGTGAAAAGAGTTGGGAAGAAGTTGTTAATAATAGATTACCTAGAGAAATAGGTAAAAGGAATTTCCATCCAAGATTTAATAATTGGTCCATCCTTAGTCTAGGTAAAGTCCATCTTGTTGTTATAGGAATGAACAAAAACAAATATGTTTTCACTAATGTAATAAAAAGACCAAGTATCATTCCAAAAATTCCACTCACTTTATTTATTTCAAAAAGTTGAGGAATAAATATGTACGGAATAAATAGATTCCAACCACCGAAATAAAGAACTGTTACAAAGAATGAAGAAACTAGTAGATTTAAATAGGAAGCAACATAAAATAAACCAAATTTTATACCTGAATATTCCGTTTGATAACCTGCTACTAACTCTTCCTCTGCTTCTGGTAAATCAAAAGGTAATCTCTCAGATTCTGCTAGGGAGGAAATTAGAAAAATGATAAACCCTATAGGTTGACGCCACAAATTCCACCCCCAAAAACCATATTTTGACTGTGCCTCAATTATATCAACTGTACTTGAACTGTTAGATAATCATAGTCGGTGATAACATCACTGTTCCCATCGCTATTACAGAACCGTACGTGAGATTTTCACCTCATACGGCTCCTCGAGAACCACAAATAAATATAAGGACCGGATCAGCATTCTTTAATCTTCATATGTTCTAGATAGAGTAAAAATATATTGAAAGGTCCCGAATTAGATCAATGGAATTCTGTCTACTATAATACTAATTTAAGTACTTCTGAATTGATCTCATCCTTTAGTTTATCACTTTATTTAAAAAGAATTTTTTTTATTTTTTAGTAATAATGAAATCCTTAAATAAAATACTAATACTCCTTGTATAAATATCCATAGATATTTCAACCCATAGTTTTCGATTACGAAAAAAAATTAGACATTACATTAGTTCATCAATCATGAGAAGAATTCTATTTCTCTATATAGAATATAGATTAAAAAGATCTCTCTTTTTTTATTTCATTCTTTTTTTTTCGTTCCTACTCGTCTTTCTCAAAAGGGTATTGAAAAAAAAGCTAAAGGATTATTTCGTTCCTAATAGTCATTTCTTTAATTGGTGGATAGGAGCATACTCTGGATCGGAATCATGGGGAGTACTACCTGATCATTTCTACCAACTTAAAGCCCCAATTATTATTCCTTTTATGCAGAAATGCCCCTTTGGATAATTTACATAATCTCTATTACTAATCCTTTGTGTAATTTTAGTGTTTCTAACCATCCACTTATTTTTGCGGAATGACCCGTTATGGTAATACATGTATGTAAATACATACAAACGATAGTGAAAACTTCATACAGTTGATTTTTTGAACCCGCTTCAAGCTATGATATGATGTCCAATCAACCAATCTTGGGGTAAACAGTCTTTACTGCTTCTATTAATTTCCTGGTACATAGGAAATGAGACTCGATCTTTTTACTGCGAACTTCTAAGCTGTTTTCTTTCACTCATATAACTATCTGATTTAGTTCGTCAACCCAAATGATAAACAAATAAATGAAGATATCTATTCAAACCTTTCCTAGAAATAAAGTCAAAAGAAATGGGAAAAGTTTATGTCTCAACGAATCGCACGTAGAGATATTGATAATACACATAGAGTTAATGGTATTTCATAACTAATCGATTGAGCAGCAGCTCGTAAACCACCCAAAAAAGAATATTTATTATTTGATCCATATCCGGACATAAGTAATCCAATGGGAGCAATACTTGAAATAGCGATCCATAAAAAAACACCAATATTAAGATCCGCTAGCACAAGGTGATAGCCAAAAGGAATTACTGAATAACTTAGTAAAATTGATATGACCGCTATGGCTGGTCCGATACTGAATAAACTGGTATCTCCTCTAGATGGAATAATATTTTCTTTTAAAAGTAGTTTTGTCCCATCTGCTAGCGCTTGGAGAATTCCAAAAGGGCCGGCGTATTCAGGTCCAATACGTTGTTGTATCCCTGCGGATATTTCTCTTTCTAACCATACAATTACTAGTACACTTATTGTAATTCCCAATACAAGAATCAAGATAGGGATAAACATCCATATAATCCCATAGACCTCCTTTAAGGATTCCAATTTTGAAAACGAATTGATATCTTCTACTTCTGTTGTATCAATTATCATTTCAACGATCAACTTCTCCCATAATGATATCTATACTACCTAGTATCGTCATAATATCAGCCAATTTCATTCTTTTAACTAACTGAGGAAGAATTTGCAAATTGATAAAACCGGGTGGTCGGATTTTCCATCGCCAAGGAAAAACACTCTTATCTCCTATCAAAAAAATTCCCAACTCGCCCTTTGGTGCTTCAACTCTCACATAAAGTTCCTGTTTTGATAATTCAAAAGTGGGCGAAGGTTTTTTACTAATGAATCTATATTCAAAATCATTCCATTCAGGATCGCTTACTCTATCAAAGCATCGGATTTCTAAATTCTCATATGGCCCTCCTGGAATTCCTTCCAGAGCTTGTTGAATAATTTTTATAGATTCCGTCATTTCACTGATTCGTACTAAATAACGAGCTAATGAATCTCCTTCTTTTTGCCATTTTATTTCCCAATCAAATTCGTCATAACACTCATAATGATCAATTTTACGAAGATCCCATTGTATTCCGGAAGCTCGTAGCATTGGTCCTGATAAACCCCAATTTATTGCTTCCTCTCCATTAATAATGCCCACTCCCTCAATTCGTTCTAAAAAAATAGGATTTCGTGTAATAAGTTTTTGATATTCAGAAATCCCTGTTAAAAAATAATCACAGAAATCCAAACATTTATCTATCCAGCCATGAGGTAGATCAACAGCTACTCCTCCGATACGAAAATAATTATGCATCATTCTCATACCAGTGGCAGCTTCGAATAAATCATATACCAATTCTCTTTCTTTAAAAATATAGAAGAAAGGGGTTTGTGCACCAATATCTGCCATAAAGGGACCAAGCCATAATAAATGAGAAGCTATACGACTCAACTCCAACATAATTACTCTGATATAGCTGGCTCTCTTCGGTACTTGAATATTTCCTAATTGCTCTGGTGCATTTACGGTTATTGCTTCTGTGAACATAGTAGCTAAATAATCCCAACGTGTTACATAAGGCAAATACTGTATAATTGTTCGGTTTTCCCCAATTTTTTCCATTCCTCTGTGTAAATAACCCAATATTGGTTCACAGTCAATAACATCTTCACCATCTAGAGTAATGATGAGACGAAGAACCCCATGCATGGATGGGTGATGAGGACCCATATTTACTATCATGAGGTCTTTTCTGGTAGCTGGTACATTCATAGGTTTTTCCCCGATTCATTCTTCCATGAATTACTGAAAACAAAAATCAATTTATCCAAATTCAAGATATAATAAATCAAATAATTAAGGTTCTTCAAATTAGTGAGTTTTTAGTTCCCGAATATCCAACCGACCAATTAATTCTTTATAACGTACTCCATTTTTCTTTGACAAATAAGACAGTAATCGTTGACGTTTTCCCAGAATTTTACGTAGACCTCGCTGAGATAAATAGTCTTTTCTGTGCAATTCTAAATGTGAAGTAAGTCTTCGTATCTTATTGGTGAAACTGAAGACTTGAAATTCAACAGACCCCTGATTTTTTTCTTTTTCTTCTTGCAAAAAAAATGAACTGAATGCATTTTTTACCATAAAACAAAAAATTCTCCCCCTTTTTTATTTTCTTGTTTAAAGATCTCAATTTTACCGATCAGAAATAAAAAAATTATAATAATGTCAACCACTTTAATCGGGTATACTTAATTAGATTATGGACTCCTAATTTTATTAAATCGTTTTTTTATCAAATAAAACGAGTCAATGATCAATCTAATTTTCAATTTAAGTCGTATAGAAATATAAAAGAAAAGAACGGCACTTATAAAAGAGAACAAGTTTTTGAGCTGAAAATTAAAATAAAAAGATTCCGTTGAGTTATTGATAGATCTAATCTAATTGATCCGTCAACGTCATTGAATTTATATTCCATATAAGAATGAAATGTAAGATAGCACATGTGTATATGTGTGTATATGCGGTTGCTTTCATATATCAGATATGCTACAGGATACATAGATAAAATTTATCACCCTCCCTCATTGCGGATACATATGTATCCTTACCATATTGAAATGGCTCCCATTAGTGGTATCAAACCAATAGCGATTCATACAAGCTAAATCTTCTAATTGATAAGTTGGCCAAAGAAATAATTTTATTAATTTATTTTTCTCTATCTCAATATTTGTGCTTTTATCCAAAAATTGATCGCAGTTTTTTACGTTTTTCCCATCCCAAAATGCCGGATTTATATCGCGACCGTTCCCATTTCGGGAATCCAAACAAATTAGAATTCTAAACTCTCTACGACGTCTAAGTGATAAAATATTTTCAGGAACGGGCAAAACATAATGATTTTTGTTTTGATTTTCAGTTATTTTTTGATGTCCTGGAATGGGTTTATCAACATATATTTTTTCTTGGTTTCCTTGATTAGCTTTGTTCTTACTCTTCTGAACCAATGAAATACTTATGGTTTGATACATAAGAAATTTTGCATTCCTTGTAATAGACAGACGTACCGGTTCAATAATAAATATACTCTTTCTCATTAATTCTGTAAGAGTTAAATCTTTCTGAATCAGCATTATATCCAGACTCATTTCTCCCCGTTGAATAGAGGATATAGCAATTTCTCTTGGGTTTATCAATCTAAGGAGGAAACAATATACTTTGATATTATTGAGCATTCTTTGATTTAAAGAATCATCCCATCTCAATTGAAAAAGCAAATATCTTTTAAGAAATAAATGGAGTTCTGCTTCTGTATTGCTTTGGTATTCTTTTTTCTTTCCGCGTTTTTTTATATCTGATCCCACCCCATAATTTTCTTCAAGATCTTTTTCTTGAACTGATCCGCGATTCCTTCGGTTTTGTACATCTGATCTAGGATTCCCTTGAATTGGAGATTCTTTTTTTTTTCTATTTTCTAATTCAAGATAGTTTGTTTTATTCGATGAAAGATCCTTTTTTGGATTTTCATTGATATTTTTCGTTGCACTAATATTTACATCTCCATTAAAATTTAAAAAAAGTAATTTGATGGGTATGAACCAGGGTTTCATTTTATATGAATTATAAAGGAGTGCAAATTCGGGGAAGAACCAAAGTTTAAGATTCGATATGGGACGATTTCGTATTTCTTCATTCATGCCCATCCAATTAAACCTTTTTTTATTGGATATTTGTTGATGAATCACCAGACCTTTCTTCTCTATCTTTTTGTCATTAATAGTCTTAGTCTTTTTATGACTGTTGGTATTGATCCAGGTTTCAATATCGACCATATTTCTAAGACAAAAATGGATTATTTTCCAATCCCCATATTTTCTATCTGCATTTTTATCCATATCCACAATACCAGTTTTTCCGAGATAATTATTGCTAAGAATATCTGCCATTACATCAAATAATTTGTATTTCCGTGTGTTGTAATTACAAGAAATACCTTGGTTATTGTTTACTTGTAATGGTGATACATAAATAGATGAGTTCTTCGTATTGTCATAAGATATAGATTGATATGATAAAAGATCATATCCATAGTCTTTTTGTGGTAATTTATAATAATTTTCTTTTTTGTAATAAATTACTTGGTCTTTTTCATAAGAATCCCATTTGTTTAAATTTTTATTTTGGGCCATCCAACCTTGATTAACTCTATTTCGCCATTTTCCTGGCACTAATTTAGACCATCTAATCTTAGATAAATTATATTGATAATGACCCCTTAACCGTGTTTTCCATTGATTTATTCCAAAATTCCGAATTTTTTTATTTTTGAATTCGGAATGCAATATTCCTTGGGTTCCAAAATAATCTTTTATTTCATTTGTAAGAAAAAGGGATGTTCTATTATATTGAAGGACAAATCGTAACTTATCCAAGTTATTAACTTGGATTTGTGATAATTTGTAAAAGACATATGCTTGTGAAAAAGAGGATAAGTTCTGTGAATTCTTACTAAGATTAGAAAGGGACTTTCTAAAGTTAATTGTATTTTGATTTGTTTTATCAATACCTTCTTGATTAGTTTTAATATTGGAAATGTATTTAACCATATATTTTTTTTTTGATTCAAGAAAAAGTGGTGTATTGATATTGATCTGAAGAATATTAATAATAAATAAGAAGATATATATATATATCTTTTCAAAGAAAAATTTTATAAAAAAAATGGATTTATGGATTAATCGAATATTTCTTCTTTTAAACATTGGCCCAAAAATTTTTGGAGATTCAAATCTTTCAGCATCATTATCTTTTTTGTTTTTCTTGTCTTTTAGAATTTTTTCTATTTGAGTTCTGATTCGATTTGTTCTATCAGTTAGATCTTTTATTTTTTTTTCGGTCAGTGAATAATTTGTCCAATCGAGAGATTTAATTTGACTGGATGATTCATAAATAATATTATTATTGATTCTCGAATCTTTGTCTTTTTTAGTTTCATTCAATCTAGATACTTCTTTCAACCCAAAAAATAGAGTTGGATTTATTTTTAATAGTTCTTTTATTAGTCTTTGTATAAAGATAATGTTTTTTATAATCCATGTTTTTATTTCTTTTGAGATTATTAGAACAAAATTTGTTCTTTCTATTAGAACTAGAAAACAATTCGTTTTCCATTTCAGAATTTTTTTTCTTAGTTCTTTAAAAATAGAGTCAAAAAACGAAGATCTTTTTCGTGGAGAACCAAAAGGTAGTTCAGCTTCCATTCCCAAAACTGTTAAAAAACAAAAATCATCGTTTTTTTTATCTTTCTTTTTTATTAAATAAGGGGAGGCTAGTTTAGATCTGTGCCAGGGTTTCAAACGGAAAGGGAATAAGATTTTTATTTGAATACCGTCTATTAACCAGTTTTTTGGAAATTCTGTTTCTGATAATTGAACACCATTATAGGTACATTTAACATGCATTTCCCTCTTCCAATCCTTTAAATCCTCGGACCATTCGGGAAATTGAAGTAATAGCATACGACCCATATTTTTAGTTATTATCAATGACGGTAATATAATATATCTTCTAAGAATTGATTGTGTTACTAAGATTGAACCTCTTATTATTTGAGCAAATATAATACTATCCCAGGCTTCTGCTATTTCTATTCGTGCTTGATCTTCTAATCTGTCCGTCGCTCTTTTGTCCGCTTCTTTTTTCTCTTGTTCGTTTGTATGTTCTTCCACACAATCCGAAATTTTTAATGCTATGTTTTTACCCATCCTATTTATAAAAATAAATTTAATAAGTTCGGAGATATTAAACAAAAAAAGAGGGGGATTTTCTACTCTGTCAAAAAAAAATGGGGAATGTACATTTGCTTGAAACAATTCCAAAATAGTTATTTTACGTCGTTGAGCGCGCATAGATCCTTTTATTATATCTCGACGAAAATCTGATTGTTGAGAATAATGTATTAAAGCGACTTCGTCTGTTTGATCAGAATTATTAGTATCTGGGGTAGTGGTATAAGTATCGGGATTCTGCTGATTATCAGTAAAAATTACTACACGTTTAGCTTTTCTTGAACGAATCTGATGATCCTCCTCTGCATCTTCTTCATTTTGTCTCTCTTGTTGTTCTAATTCGTCAATTAATTTGTATGACCATCGAGGTATTTTTTTACTGATTTCTTTTATTTCTATTTCAAGATCTTTGTTTCTAATTTTTTGCTCGTTGGTATCAGTTATAACTGCATTGAATAACAATTTTGCTTGTGAATAATTTTTTTTTTTTTCTTGTTCGGAAAATAAAAAAAGTCCTTTCAATTTAAAATTGAAATCTATTGAGCATATTGATTTTACAGCAAATTCACTAATAAAATTCAAGAAATTACCATTACGAATTTCCGTTGATAGTGATTTTCGATCAAATGCAGCTATTCTTTTTTCAAATTCTCGATAACTAGTAGCAATAAGGATCTCGTGGATCTTATTTATCCAAAGAGTTCCGATGGAATTTCCGATGGGAATTTGATTTATGATTGAAGGGGAAAAAACAAAATGGATTATTCCACGATAAGGCCCGTTCGAGAAAGGATCATACTTTTTAGGCAAGTATTCTTTTTTAGTTTCATCATTACACAATCTAGTTTTTTTTTCGAGTACTACATCCAGAGGAAGAGATCCCTTATCTATAGCCTCTATTCGACTTATAAACTCGTTGCTGAGCTTGTTTTCGTTTTGTTCATTCGTATAAACCCACTGATTATCTAGTTCATAAGAGGAAGGGTTTTCGGTTGTGTACAAAGCCATCTTTCTTTGTATCATTTCCAAAAAAGTTGATAAACTCGGTGTATACATAAAAGAGATTTTTTGTTTTCCATCACTTCGACATGTGTAAAAAAAATATTGTGACATTTCATTTCTTACAGCATTTTCAAATCGCTCATTTTTTATATACCGCAATGGCAATGGACGAGTCCATCGTTTATAGTCGAAAAGACCGATCACAAGAAGTTTTTCAAACCAGAAGAAAGGATCTTCTTTGTTTTTAAGGATTTCTAACTTCGAATTTTCGTGATTCCCATCCAGATCAGAAGTTTCATAAACTCGGTTATTTTTATAGAATGTCTCTTTAAAGTGAAAGTGGAATTCATCCTTTGTTTTTTCCGTTCCATTCACTCGGATTTCTTCTGTTTCATCGATTTTTTCCGGATCCTCCTTTTCTTCCGAAAAAAGGGAAGGAGAAGGATCTTCTTCGGTGGATCCCTCTTGTTCCTCTTTAGTCCCCTTCGTTTTGGAAGTTGGTTCTATTTCTACATCTGTTTCTTCCTCGCTTTCCCCCCTTTCTTCCGTTTCTGAGGATTCTGAGGTTTCTTTCAGTTTCTTAGTAACGCTGGGTGACGGTATTCTGCCTAAATAGTAGACACAGGTAATAAATAAGAG